AAGGCTCTATGCGTGTTCAAAGGCGTAAAATGGTTATTTGGGGACTGTCTCAAGGAAATCCCCATTCCCCGCTTTTTTTGGAAAAAATGGAGGATTTTCCTTTTCCTATATCCGACCTAATGACACTTTTTTTTAATATTAGAGATTGGTTGGGTAAAAAGTCAGAATTCGAAATTTTAGATCAACAATTCCAAATAAAAAAAAACAACCAGGAGGACGTAATAGAATTCTGGGAGAACATTCCATATGCACAAAAATCAAGAAGTCTTCTGTTACTAGCTCAATCAATTTTTAGAAGATATATTAAATTACCCTTATTAATAATAGCTAAGAATATTGGCCGTATTTTATTACGACAATCTCCGGAATGGTACGAGGATTTCCAAGATTGGAATAGAGAAATTTATCTAAAGTGCAGCTATAATGGTCTTCAATTCTCCAAAACAGGATTTCCTAAAAATTGGTTAAGAGAAGGTTTTCAGATAAAAATCCTATATCCTTTTCATTTGAAACCTTGGCACAGATCTAAGCTACGACTTTCTGATAGAGATCAAAAGCAACAAGATGATTTTGATTCTTGTTTTTTAACAGTTTTGGGAATGGAAACGGAATATCCTTTTGGTCCTCCGCGAAAAACGCCTTCTTTTTTTGAACCCATTTTTAAAGATATAGACTATAAAGTCGAAATAAGAAAATTCAATTTTAGAGTTCGAAGAGCTTTAAAAAAAATAAAAAAAAAAGAAGCAAAAGCGTTTTTATTTGTAAAACAAATACTAAAAGAACTTTTAAAAGGAAATAAAATTCCATTATTTATACCGAGAGAAATATATGAATCAAATGAAACTGAAATAGAAAAGGATTCTATAATCAGCAATCAGATAATTCATGAATCACTTAGTCAAAATCGATCTACAGGTTTGACAAATTATTCACAGACAGAAGAAGAAATGAAACATAGAATTGATAGAAGAAACACAATCAGAAATCAAATAGAAATAATGAAAAAAAAGAAAAAGAATAATGGAGAATCACCCCCAAAAATTTGGAAAATATTAAAAAAAAATAATATTGAATTAATAGTTAAATTTTTCATTGAAAAAATATACATAGACATCTTTCTATGTATCATTAATATGCGCAGAATCGCTCTACAACTTTTTATGGAATCAACAAAAAAAATTCTTGATAAATACATTGACAATAACGAAACAAGTCAAGAAAAGATTAATAAAACAAAACAAAATCAAATTGACTTTATTTCGACTATGACTATAAAAAAGGCTTTTGATAATCTTAGAAATAGTAAGCGGAAGTCACATCTTTTTTTTGATTTATCTTACTTGTCACAAAAATATGTATTTTTCAAATTATCACAAACCCAGATGATTAACTTCAATAAGTTAAGATCTATTCTTCAGTATAATGGACCGTCTTTTTTTCTTAAGAATGAAATAAAGGATTTTTTTGGAAGACAAGGAATATTTGATTCCGAAGTAAGACAGAAGAAACTTCCAAATTATGGAATGAATCCATGGAAAAACTGGTTAAAAAGTTATTATCAATACGATTTATCTCAGATTACATGGTCTAGATTAGTCCCACAAAAATGGCGAAATGGAAAAAATCAATGCCAGCCGTCTCAAAATAAGGATCTAAATAAAAGGTATTCCTATGAAAAAGACCAATTATTTGATTACAAAAAAAAACAAAATTTGAAAGTCTATTTATTAGCAAATAAAGAAGAGAATTTTCAAAAAAACTATAGATATGATCGTTTATCATATAAATATATTCATTATGAAACTAAGAAGAAGTCCTATATTTATAGATCATCATTAGAAACAAATAAAAAGCAAGAAAATTCCACCAAAAATAAAAAAAAAATTGTTAACATACTCAAAAATCGTCCTATCAAGAATTATCTAGGAAAAAGTGATATTATATATATGGAAAAAAATACAGATAGAAAATCTTTGGGTTGGAAATTGAATACAAATATTCAGGTTGAACCTAATAAGGACCAAATCAAAAAAAGGGATAAAATTCATAATAATGGTCTTTTTTATCTTCCGATTGATTCAAATTCCGAAATCAATTACAAAAAGGTCTTTTTTGATTGGATGGGAATGTCTTTTGATTGGATGGGAATGAATGAAAAATTCTTAATATTAAATCGCCTCATATCAAATCCGAAAATTCTTTTATTTCCAGAGTTTGTGATACTTTATCATAAATATAAAGAGAAACCTTGGTTTATCCCAAGCAACTTACTTCTTTTTAATTTGAATCTAAATTTTAGTGAAAATCAAAATATCAAGGGAAAGCAAGAGGAGGATGAAGATTTTTTAAATTTTAGCCCATCCAATTCAAAACAATATTTTGAATTAAAGAATCAAAATAATATTCAAGAATCTTTTTTAGAATCGATCGAAAAACTAAAAATATTCCTCAAAGGAGATTTTCCTTTGCAATTAAGATGGACTGGACGTTTGAATGAATT